AATATTTAGGGTATAAAGTTTTTTGTTCGAATCCTTTCATTTCAATTCGAGTAATTGGTTGGTCATACAATAAATATACTATATATACTATAATAGTAGTGTACTATTTGATGAAAAAAAAGAACAAAGTAAGGTTTGGTTTTATTTATTTTTGTATAGATTGTATAGATTTAGATTGCGGGAAACCTTTTTTTCTTCTTATTCGAAATATTATGGCCAATTAACCAAGCTTTACTGTACCGAATCCAATGAGTTAAAATAAAAAAAAAGGTAAAGGTGATATCGGGTCGTTTACTCCAAACAAAATGGATTTAATTATATTGAAAAGAATAGAAATAATCCAAATTGAAGTTCTTTTCAATATAATTCTTTCATTCCAAAATTACTTTTTTATTACGTATAATCTGATTTTGTAATCAAGCTACACGACACACACAATTCTTATTACTATACCCAACTCATGAATTGAACAATGAACCTGTTGATTCGGAAAAAATAGAAACTTAGGTAAGTGTTTTATCAATGTATGTAGCAAAAAAAAATATAGTTTTTAAGTTCATTTAGCTTTTTCATGCTTACTATAACTAGTTATTTTGGTTTTCTGTTGGCTGCTTTAACTATAACCCCGGCTCTATTAATTAGTTTGAACAAGATACAACTTATTTGAAATGAATTGAATAACCAATTCATAAAAATAAATATTTCTCCGGAATTGCGGGTATTGTATGATTCCTTTCCGTATCAATTGTCATCATTGAGATTCATGAATAATTCAGATTAATATTTAGAGATAGATCTTACTTCTATTTTTACCTCCTCAAAACAAAAAAATCGAAATGATTGAAGTTTTTCTATTTGGAATTGTCTTAGGTCTAATTCCTATTACTTTGGCAGGATTATTTGTAACTGCATATTTACAATATAGACGCGGTGATCAGTTGGACCTTTAATTGAGTAATATTTCTTTTTTTGATTGACCTCCTGCAAAGAGGAGGTCAAATTCAAATTGTAATTCAACTTTTTAAAAATTAAGTTATTTTATTGTGATTCGACATAAGATAAACAAAATCACGCTCTGTAGGATTTGAACCTACGACATCGGGTTTTGGAGACCCGCGTTCTACCGAACTGAACTAAGAGCGCTTTCTTATGATAGGATATACGACTGTAAAGAAAAGAATTTTTCATACTCCAATACACCTTGCATACATATACATATAGTATGAAATAATTCAAAATTATATCAAATTTTAATCGATTTAAATTAATCCCTCCTTACTTCCTATAGAATAGAAGTAGTAATAGGTAGGGATGACAGGATTTGAACCCGTGACATTTTGTACCCAAAACAAACGCGCTACCAAGCTGCGCTACATCCCTTTTCAAAATTGTTGTACAGCGGCCATTGTACAAAATCCTTGTTTTATTTTCCAGATCGTTATTTTCTCCTCTATCTATATACAATATACAATACAATTTTTCTGTCGTTTTTTTATTTTTCTTTCATATAATAAAAGAATTATATATATCTGAAACTAACGTATAAAAAAAAGAATGAATATTTATTATTGGTAATGCTCCGGAAGAAGGGGTCATCTGTTCCGACTTTTAGGTATAGGAAAATCTCATCTACTGGTTCGTTCATTGTACATATTCATTTTAGTTAAGAATTTCACATAAGACTGAATACAAATGATCTTGAACTACAGCATCTGATCATATATGTTTTACACTAAAATAAAGAAGGAGGATTTTCAATGCGAAATATAAAAACATATCTTTCCACGGTTCCTGTACTAACTACTCTATGGTTTGGATCTTTGGCGGGTCTCTTGATAGAAATTAATCGTTTATTCCCGGATGCCTTATTATTCCCTTTTTTTCATTCTAGTTATTGATATGTAAAGAAATAAGGAGAATGAAAAATACATTTCCACGTGACTCAAATTTCGCTCCTCTTTTTCAGTTCTTATTCTTAGGATAGGAAAGAAAAAGTGTATTGAACCTAAGAAAAATGCAGTGGATCTAAGATTGAATTTTGGAGAACAGAAATAGAAATGTGAGTCCGATATATTCTATGGCAGGCTACACAAAATTATAAGAGAGAAAAAAGATACTTAAATGAAATACTGAGATTAGGATAGTAGGATGCTGGTTCGAAAGCAATTGTATTACTTAATTATTACTCAATTAATATTAATTTATTTACAACCAAATCTTTAGAAATTGAATTTCTAGTTAGTAACTTCTATTGATTTTTTTATTCTTTTCTTCTTCTTCGGTTCGGATCGAAAATAGAAGAATTTAAGTCGATCCAAAATCCAAAGGAGGTTCATGGCCAAGGGTAAGGATGTCAGAGTCAGAGTTATTTTGGAATGTGCCAGTTGTGTCCGAAATGGTATCAATAAAGAATTGCCGGGTATTTCTAGATATATTACTCAAAAGAGTCGACACAATACACCTAATCGATTAGAATTAAGAAAATATTGTCACTATTGTCGCACACATACAATTCATGGAGAAATAAAGAAATAGATCGAAAGGAACATGTGTACGATCTTTCCAAGGAGCAGGAAGAGGAAAGGAAGAACTTAACATATATATAACACTATAACAACATATATAATCAAATGCTATTCGGTCGGATCTAAAATGAATAAAGAAATAGAATTTTCGAGATAAGGAATAAAAAAAATAACCCATGGATAAATCCAAGCAACCTTTTCGTAAATCCAAGCGATCTTTTCGTAGGCGTTTGCCCCCAATTGGGTCGGGGGATCAAATCAATTATAGAAACATGAGTTTAATTAGTCGATTTATTAGTGAACAAGGAAAAATATTATCTAGACGTGTCAATAGATTGACCTTGAAACAACAACGATTAATTACTATTGCTATAAAACAAGCTCGTATTTTATCTTTGTTACCTTTTCTTAATAATGAGAAACAATTTGAGAGAGTCGAGTCGATCCCTCGAACTACTGGTCCTAGAACCAGAAATAAATAGGCATACTCCTCAATTGACTCAAAACTCTCAAGCATCAAATTGCTGTTTTGTTAAGAAAAAGGAATTCTTGTATTGAAAGATTTCGTTCATTCCTACTACTTATACTTATCTTATAAGTATCTTATAATTTATTTTCATTCTATCTTCCCGGAGTTCATTCTCCGGGGACTTTTTTTCAATCATTCCTGTATATTACTAAATAATCTCTTTTATTTGAGAGATCTTATTCGAAATCATGTAAAGACAATTTTGATTCTCTATAGCTATTTGCGCAAGTATTTTACGGTTAAGAAGCAATTGCCTCTTGTACAGATTGTGTATGAATTTATTATAACTATGGAATACCCCGTTCTCGCGAGTTACTGCATTTATACGAGTGATCCACAAACGACGAAAATCCCTCTTTTGCCTGTCTCTATCTCGATGAGAAGAAACTAAGGCTCTCATTTTTTGTTGAGTAGTTGTTCGAGTAAGTCTTGAATGAGCCCCCCTAAAAGTTGATGCAAATAAACGAATTTTTATTCGACGTCTCCGAGCTGTATATCCTCGTCTAACTCTGGTCATTGAATCAAATTAAACTTTAATGAATAACTAATTGATTTCTCTTCATTCAGTCATTCTTTTTTCCCTCCTCCGTTCGATTAATAACAAAGCGGATTATTCCAGTATATAAAAAAGAAATTCCCATGGCTTTTGCTACTATGACCTTCCCAACCACGATTTTTTATTCCTTCCAGACATTTGACCTGGAAATAAGAAATTATGCCGACACTAAAAAAAATAGTGAGTTTCATCGTTTCTATGGTTACTTCTTAAACGGTTAGGTACTTTCTATACACCGGAGCCCCTTCTATCATTTAATCAAATATTATTGTGAACTTGTATAGTTCACACCCTTTGGCTCTACCCATCAATTATACAGTAATATATCTTTTCACAATAAGAGTTATCCATATAGTAACGGTATTTAATTATGAAAGTTGGCTAAGTAGCTGGCCCTATTAGTCCGTTCTTTCAAGAATAAGAGCATAATCAATAGCATTTCCTCCGCTTAATGGATAACCATTTGCTACCAATGGATAATTGCTTCTCATCTCAAATCGAATTGATTGGATTTGCACCAATGGAAACCAAAAATTCTATACACAAGGAATATGATGGATCTTCCTTTTTAGTTTTAGATAGTAAATGGTCTTTTTCCAATCTATCTATCCTATTCATTGGTACTGATTGATCGTTGATACTAGAAAAATTGTCTCATTTGTTCGAGCTCATGATCTGAACGAGTCGCACATACACCCTAGTACATGTTCCTCGACGCTGAGGACATCCTCGAAGAGCGGGGGATTTCGTGACATTTCTTATTTTCTGTCTTGTATTTCTAATAAGTTGTTTAATAGTTGGCATATCATATATATAGAATTAATTATAGAATAGCTTGGTTTAGATCGATCTTAACCAGATGATAGTTGATGATTATGAATTATTTCTTATTTCTATTCAATGCCCAATCAAAGAAAATTCTAATTATGGTTTGAAATGGAATCATGGATTTACACGAAATCGTTCGTATTTTCATTTTCGACCGCTACAAGATCAACAATGCCATAAGCTTGGGCTTCTGTTGCTGACATAAAAGCATCCCTTTCCATGTCTTCGGAGACAGCCCATAAGGGATTGCCCGTTCTTTGTACATAAACCTTTGTGAGTGTTTCACGAAGTTTCAGTAGTTCTTCTGCTTCCAGGATAAATTCCCCTGCTTGTGCCTCATAAAAAGAACTAGCAGGTTGGTGAATCATAACCCTGATGTTACTGATATAACAGTATGAACGTTCTTCTATTTCCCATGATTGGGCTAAATAAGGGATAAAAAATAACAAGAAGAATAAACAACCGTACAGGCATTTTTGTGCATTGCATACGGCTATACAATGGAATTGAATTTTCCCCTTTTCTCTTAAAGGACGAGGGAAATATAATCCATCCGATCCAGATCGCTGAATGATCCATTTACCACCCTTCCTTTCGTTGGAGTAAGAACTCCCTTTCGTCGGAGTACTAAAATACTATGATGGCTCTGTTGCTTTCTATATTTATTTATCTCGTCTATGATTTAGCAATCCCAAAGTTTCTTTATGATACGATCAAATAGGGAAAATGATCGTTTTTTTTTTCATTTTTGTACTCTTTAATAAGGAATAATGTGACGCTGAAATGTACTCCCGATACGTAAGATTAAATCGAAAATAACCTTTATTTCATATTACTATCTCGATACATAACCTCATGTTATGAAAAAACAATAATGGTTTATTCATATCGAACTCAAAGTGCCATGCTATTATTACTTATAATTCATATTCGATATGGCGAAGGCATAGTCTTCTTTCTTTTTTTTTCAAAAAAACAAACTCATTGGCGCCAAGCGTGAGGGAATGCTAGGCGTTTGGTAATTTCTCCTCCGACTAGAATTAAGGATCCCATCGAAGCGGCTAATCCCATGCATATTGTATGCACATCGGGTGGCACAAATTGCATAGTATCATAAATGGCCATTCCTGGGATTACCCATCCGCCGGGAGAGTTTATAAACAAATAAAGATCCCTAGTAGCATCTTCTATACTGAGATATACCATGAGACCAACAAGTTGATTTGAGACCTCATTATCAACCTCTTGGCCCAAAAAAAGTAATCTTTCTCGATGAAGTCGGTTGATTAGGACAAAATTCTATCTCCCAGAAACCGTACGTGCACCTTTGGATGCATACGGTTCAAAAAAAAATTGCGAAATAAAGAATCAATGTGTCGATTCTAGTTCCATTTCTTTTTTTTTGTAACAGGTTTTAAAATGAAATGAAAGGATTTGTTTTTCTTCAAAAAAAAGGGTTTTTGGAACCCGCCCTATACTATATATAAAAACTATAAAATAAGAAAAAAGAATTTACTGAACTTATTAAACTAACCTCTCATTGATATATTGTTTCATCACGATTTAAATCACAATGTCGTTTTCTTGTTCCTTAATGGGCCTTTTCAATTCTTTTAGGTTCATGTTCTACTCCGGGTAAAGATCTGTCCGAATTCCATTTGTACATATAGGACAAATAATTTCAGTACCACTTCTTTTTTTTTTCAATTCGTTTCATGCTTTACTTACCTTCCCACAAACTATTCGTTGTGTTCATCTATTATACAAGTGGTAATTGTAGATATATTACCAATTTGGTATTTTCTGAACGAAGCCTGAATATTTTATCGGTCTAAGTAAACCATAAATTCTTCTAATCGATAATGTTGATCCCGAATATAAATTGATCTAATTGCACTTCACGCTACAAATAATTAACAGTAAATATTTCTTGGGCGAAGCGTAGGATATCTCGATCGGGGGAAAGAACGGGGTAAATCCCATATGACCCAATATGTCTGACAAGTCGCACTATACGTCAACCCAAACCGCATCTTCCTCTCCAGGACTCCGAAAAGGTACTTTTGGAACACCAATAGGCATTAAATTAAACAAAAAAATTAAGCACTATACTTCACTTTAATATAGAAACGTAACAATGCAATGGGTTTATTGTCTTCATCTTCCTTCTTTTTTTTTCTGTTTATTCTATTTTATCCCTAAATTAGAAGGGAAAACTTAGTGAATAAAGAAAAATTTTAATGAAAGGATCGATCGTTCGAATGATAAACAAGTTTCTATGCATTCGTTCCCCCAAAATGGGACCAACCCCTCCATTGCGTATTCGTACTCATCGGGTATAGTATAGAATAGATCTGCTTCTCTTTGTTCTTATAAACTGAACAGAATTGTTCCCTTATTTTCAAGGGAACGGAATAAAATAAATATTAATTCTTTCGAATACAGAATCCACTGTAAAGGTTAAGTACATAGTATAGTCTTTTCCAATGCGATAAAGTTACATAGTGTTTATTTATTTATTTTTTGATAAAGGGGTATCTCCATGGGTTTACCTTGGTATCGTGTTCATACTGTCGTATTGAATGATCCCGGTCGATTACTTTCTGTCCATATAATGCATACAGCTCTAGTTTCTGGTTGGGCCGGCTCGATGGCTCTATACGAATTAGCGGTTTTTGATCCCTCTGACCCCGTTCTTGATCCAATGTGGAGACAAGGTATGTTTGTTATACCCTTCATGACCCGTTTAGGAATAACCAATTCATGGGGTGGTTGGAGTATTTCAGGGGGAAGTATAACGAATCCGGGTATTTGGAGTTATGAAGGTGTGGCAGGGGCACATATTGTGTTTTCCGGCTTGTGCTTTTTGGCAGCTATCTGGCATTGGGTGTATTGGGACCTAGAAATATTCTGTGATGAACGTACGGGAAAACCTTCTTTGGATTTGCCCAAAATCTTTGGAATTCATTTATTTCTCTCAGGATTGGCTTGTTTTGGCTTTGGCGCATTTCATGTAACAGGCTTGTATGGTCCTGGAATATGGGTGTCCGATCCTTATGGACTAACCGGAAAAGTACAATCTATAAATCCAGCATGGGGTGTGGAAGGTTTTGATCCTTTTGTTCCGGGAGGAATAGCCTCTCATCATATTGCAGCGGGTACATTGGGCATATTAGCGGGTCTATTCCATCTTAGTGTTCGTCCACCTCAACGTCTATACAAAGGATTACGTATGGGAAATATTGAAACTGTACTTTCCAGTAGTATCGCTGCTGTTTTTTTTGCAGCTTTCGTAGTTGCCGGAACTATGTGGTATGGTTCAGCAACTACCCCAATCGAATTATTTGGACCCACTCGTTATCAGTGGGATCAGGGATACTTCCAGCAAGAAATATATCGAAGAGTTGGGGCTGGACTGGCCGAAAATCTGAGTTTATCAGAAGCTTGGTCTAAAATTCCCGAAAAATTAGCTTTTTATGATTATATTGGTAATAATCCAGCAAAAGGGGGATTATTTAGAGCAGGCTCAATGGACAACGGGGATGGAATAGCTGTTGGCTGGTTAGGACACCCCATCTTTAGAGATAAAGAAGGGCGTGAGCTTTTTGTACGTCGTATGCCTACCTTTTTTGAAACATTCCCGGTAGTTTTGGTAGATGTAGACGGAATTGTTAGAGCCGATGTTCCTTTTAGAAGGGCGGAATCAAAATATAGTGTTGAACAAGTAGGTGTAACTGTTGAGTTCTATGGTGGCGAACTCAATGGAGTCAGTTATAGTGATCCCACTACTGTGAAAAAATATGCTAGACGTGCCCAATTAGGTGAAATTTTTGAATTAGACCGGGCTACTTTGAAATCCGATGGTGTTTTTCGTAGTAGTCCAAGAGGTTGGTTCACTTTTGGGCATGCCTCATTTGCTCTGCTCTTCTTTTTCGGACACATTTGGCATGGTGCTAGAACCTTGTTCAGAGATGTTTTTGCTGGTATTGATCCAGATTTGGATGCTCAAGTGGAATTTGGAACATTCCAAAAAATTGGAGATCCAACTACACGGAGACAGGCAGTCTGATACAACATTGTTGGGTTATCTTCCGCCTAAGACAATGTACTGAATAAATTTTGACTTGAATCACCATCTTTTTTTTTACTCTTTCACTTTCTTTATACGGTAAATGATCCCAAATGAATAGGAATAGATGTGGAAGCTATAATTGTAAATAACAATCGAATCTATGGAAGCATTGGTTTATACATTCCTCTTAGTCTCGACGTTAGGGATAATTTTTTTCGCTATCTTTTTTCGAGAACCACCTAAGGTTCCGACTAAAAAAATGAAATAATTTTTCATTACCTTAATTGAAGTAATGAGCCCCCGCCTATATTGGCGGGGCTCATTACTTCAATTAGTCCCCGTGTTCTTCGAATGGATCTCTTAGTTGTTGAGAAGGTTGGCCAAAGGCGATATATAAAGCGTATCCAGTAAAGCTTACAAGTAAACCAGATATGAAGATGGTGACTAGGGTTGCTGTTTCCATTTTTAGATAATTTTAAGATCACAATGGATCTACAATAAGATCGTTTAATAGTTTATTTACAACTACAACGGAATGGTATACAAAGTCAACAGATCTTAACCAATAATTAAATAAAATAGGATTTATGGCTACACAAACCGTAGAGGGTAGTTCTAGATCTGGGCCAAGACGAACTATTATAGGGGATTTATTAAAACCGTTGAATTCGGAATATGGTAAAGTAGCTCCAGGCTGGGGTACTACACCCCTTATGGGGGTGGCAATGGCTTTATTTGCGGTATTCCTATCTATTATTTTGGAAATTTATAATTCTTCTGTTTTACTGGATGGAATTTCAGCGAGTTAAGTTTATAAGAATTATGAAGGAAGTCCTAGATTTTCAATAAAAAAAAATTACTTAAAACTCGGATTTCTAGATCATTCCGGTAGTTCGACCGTGGAATTTCTTTGTTTCGGTATTTCCGGAATATGAGTGTGTGACTTGTTATAATTGATCCTATTGATAATACAGAGAATGAGTCTGTCATCTTTACCAAGGCGATTCTACCCCGTCAGATATTTATTCTAGTATCTTGAGCACGGAATATAATATATAGAATAGATAAAAAAAAGAAATATTTGAACTATGATTCATACTCACTTCGCGACCGGACTAAAAAAAAAATAGGTATTTCCGAAATCAAACGATTTTTCTTCCTTTAGACTTATTTTCACCGAAATACAGCTCTTTCTATAGATTTTGTTGAGCTATTACATCTATTTATTGAATAAGTGATGATCAAAGGATTCTTACTCAAAAAACCTTTGAGTTTAGTTTGGGACTTTATTCAATATCATCGTGGTTCTAGTATGAATCTGAGGTTTAAATTGATTCATGGGGTCTCAACAAGAGAATTCCTATTCTATTATTCTATTAATAGTATATTCTATTAATAATAAAACAAGAGTAAATCCGCATTACGTACAAAAAAACAACAGATCAAATAAAAAAAATAGGGAAGAGAAGATTCAAAACTCCTTTAACGAT